ACCTTTTATCATTACTTCTGCTCGTTGCATACCTTGATCCACTACTGTACGAATAGCGTTTCCTGCTGCGGTTTGAGCAGCAAACGGGGTCCCTCTTCTTGTACCCTTGAATCCACAAGTACCGGCAGAGGACCAAGAAACCACTCGACCCCGTACATCTGTAACAGTCACAATAGTATTATTGAAACTTGCTTGAACATGAATCACCCCCTTTGGTATTCTACGTGTACTCTTACGTGAACCAATACGTCCATTCCTACGTGAACCACTTCTCAGTATAGCTTTTGCCATATTTTTTTTATCTCATAAATATGAGTCATAGATATATGGATATATCCATTTCGTGTCAAAAAAGATCCCTACTTTCTTTACTTTTACAACTTTTACATCGGTGATTTTAACGTGTCTGATTAGCCCTGTCTTTGTTTATGTCTTGGATTGGAACAAATTACTATAATCCGTCCCCGCCTACGGATTAGGCGACATTTTTCACAAATTTTACGAACAGAAGCTCTTATTTTCATATTTGGCATTCCTTACCTTAACTTTGAATTTACTTTTTGGAAGAAAAAAGTTTCTTGAAATTTTTCATCTCGAATCAGATTCCCACGAAAGGAATGTTGAAGTTGAAAAAACACCTCCTCTTTCGAATTCGGATATTAGAAGGATTACCATATATAACACAAAATTTCTCCGCCGATTCTTTCTAGTCGAGCCTCCCGGTCTGTCATTATACCTCGAGAAGTAGAAAGAATTACAATTCCCATCCCGCCTAAAATTCTAGGAATCCGTTGATAGTTAGAATAGATTCGTAGACCCGGCCGACTGATCCGTTTTAAATTTAAAATAGTTCTATAAGGCCTTTTCCTATTCCTTCTATGTCGTAGGGTTAAAACTAAAAATTTTTTTTTTTTTTCTTGATGTTTTCTCGCGTTTTCGATAAAACCTTCTTGTAAAAGTATTTTAACAATATTTTCAGTAATATTAGTAGATGCCATTCGAACCACTCTTTTTCTATCCATATCAGCATTTCGTATAGAGGTTATTATGTCAGCAATAGTATCCCTACCCATGATGAATTAAAATTCTTGGTGCCCCCAATTTTTGATATAATCAACATGTTTTTCTTTTTTTTTTTTGTTTATGAATATGAATTCTTAAAGGCATATGCGTGAGACACAATCTACTAATTAATATGAATCTATTTCTTAATCTCTTTCTTTCAAATTCAAATACTTTACCTTACTATAACCATATCATGGTCGCATTTTATAATACCTCGGGGGCTAATGAAACTATTTTAGTAAAATTTAACTGCCTCAATTCCCGGGCAATTGCACCAAAAACGCGAGTTCCCTTTGGGTTTCCTTCTTGATCAATGACAACCGCAGCATTGTCATCATATCGTATTATCATACCGTTATCACGTTTGAGTTCTTTACAAGTCCGTACAATTACAGCCCTGACCACTTCTGATCTTGTTAGGGGCATATTTGGCACTGCTTCTTTGATCACAGCAACAATGACGTCACCGATATGAGCATATCGACGATTGCTAGCTCCTAGGATTCGAATACACATCAATTCTCGAGCCCCGCTGTTATCCGCTACATTCAAAAGGGTCTGAGGTTGAATCATATCATTTTTCTTATAATCTATTCTTTCAATACAAAGGGCTAAGAAAAAAAGAAATATTGTTTGTCCAAAAAAGGAAACCTGCACCCGCTATTTTTTTATCCCCAAGACCTATTTCCTTTTTCCTTCGATTCTCCTTTTTATCCCGAAATAATGAATTGAGTTCGTATAGGCATTTTGGACGAGGCTATTGAAATAGCCTTTCTGGCTATATTTTCTGTTACTCCACCCATTTCATAAAGTATTCGGCCTGGTTTAACAACAGCTACCCAATATTCAGGGGACCCTTTCCCCGAACCCATACGTGTTTCTGCGGGTCTTACTGTAACCGGTTTGTCTGGAAATATACGTACCCATATTTTTCCACCACGACGTGCATTTCGCGTCATTGCTCGTCGACCCGCTTCTATTTGTCTAGATGTGATCCAAGCGGGTTCAAGTGCCTGAAGAGCATATTTACCGAAAGAAATATGATTACCTCGATAAGAGATTCCCTTCATTCTTCCTCTATGTTGTTTACGAAATCTGGTTCTTTTGGGGTTATAGTTGATGGTTGGTTCTGAATTCCATCTCTACTGCAGAACTGGACGTGATAATTTCTTCTCATCCAGCTCCTCGCGAATAATAAAATCGTCAACTTTCATTTCAATTAAGATAGAATTTGAATTCAGATATACGTTTAATTAATGAGTAATACACTGAATCGTGGATTTTATTTAATCCACATCACAAATCTATTATTCATTTGTATATTTTGTTTTTTTTAGATAACTAAACATATTAATATTTCTATTTTAAATTAGAATGTTATAACGAATCTTTTCTTGTTTTGGCTTTTATCATATTGGATTGACCAAAATTTAGC